TGACGTGTACGTGTCGGATGAACCAAATCCTCGTTGAATTTTATTTTTCCATTAGAAGGGGCTCGCACATGTTCTGCAGTACCCCCTGTGAATACTCCGCCGGTATGAAAAGTTCTTAATGTTAATTGAGTGCCCGGTTCTCCAATAGATTGACCTGCAATAATACCTACAGCTTCTCCCAATTCGACCAGGTCGTCATGAGCTGGACTTCGGCCATAACATAATTGACAAATCCACAACGTACTCCTACAAGTAAAGGGAGTTCGAATAGAGATTGGTTGTGCTCTAAAAGTTATGAATCTATTGACAAGTCCAACTCCAATATCTTGATTTCTAGTAGCAATGCATCGCGAACCTATATATACATGATCTGCTAATACACGCCCAATTAATGTTTGTATAAAAATCCTGTCCGCCATCATTCCATTTCGAGGACTTACAGAAATACCTCGGACGGTGCCGCAATCTGTTCGACGTACAACAATGTGTTGAACTACTTCAACAAGTCTGCGCGTGAGATATCCTGCATCTGATGTTCGGATAGCGGTATCCACAACTCCTTTACGGGCTCCGTAACAAGAAATAATATATTCTGTTAAAGAGAGTCCTTCGCGTAAATTGCTTTGAATGGGTAAATCAATCATTTGCCCTTGGGGATCCGACATTAATCCTCTCATACCTACTAATTGATGTACCTGAGATGCATTTCCTCTGGCTCCCGAAAAAGACATTATATGGACTGGATTAAAAGGATCGGTCATCCGAAAATTAGGATTCATTTCTTGTCGCAAATATTCACTTGTGGCATACCAGATCTCGATCGATTGACGTAATTTTTCTACCGCGTGTACATTCCCATAATGATGGTGTTTTTCCAAAATAAAACTTTGTTGTTCAGCGTCTTGAACTAGCCATCTTTTAGAAGGTATTGTTAAAAGATCATCAATTCCTAATGAAATGGATGCGGCGGTAGCTTGTCGGAAACCCAGAGTCTTTACTTGATCCAGGATATGTGATGTATATCCTATTCCATAGTGATCAATAAATCGACTAATAAGTCGTTTCATGGCAGTTCCGTCTATCATTTTATTGTGAAAGACCTGAGTGGGCCGTTCTGCCATCAGTACCTCCATATTGCGCTGAGTAGAATTTGACAATGGGTTTGAGTCAGTGATTGTAAAACTTCCTTTTCTAGATCTTGATTCACGTAGAAATTCCGCAATTGCAATTATAGTCCTAGTTAACCCGGTGAGACTCGAATTCCCCCTGGTAGCATAGAATTACAACAGCCCTGCCAAAACCCCTGTATGGCTTCTTCTATTTCTCGATAAAGAGAAATATGACCGAGAGTGGTTCGAATATATATATAAAGAATTTCTTTTTTTATACTTCTTACTATTAGATAGTGTCCATAAATCTCATAATAGGTCCCCAAAGATTCATAGTGAATTTCGATGGGAGTTTCTCTTGCAGCAATAACGCGTTGATCTAGTCGCCACCGCAGCCACAAGGGACTACCTAAATTGATGCGTTTTTGCCGATAAGCTCCAATTGCATCATAGGCATTAGAAAAAAAAGGTTCTTTTTTTTTTGTATACTTATAGTTATTATCTTCATTTTGATAGTTTATACGATTACATGGATTATACCTATTTACACAAATACCCCGACGATTTCCACTCGTTAAGAAATAGAGTCCACTAAGCATATCTTGAGTTGGTGCAGAAATGGGATCTCCAATAGTTGGAGACAAAAGATTCATATGAGAAAACATAAGTAAACGTGCCTCTGCTTGAGCCTCCAAAGATAAAGGCACATGAACAGCCATTTGATCCCCGTCAAAGTCTGCATTGAAGCCCTTACAAACTAATGGATGTAAACAAATAGCACGCCCTTCCACTAAAATGGGCAGGAATGCCTGTATGCCTAATCTATGCAGAGTAGGCGCTCTATTCAGCAATACAGGATGGTCATCCAGAATTTCCTGAAGTATTTCCCATACAATCGGTTTTTTTTTTCGAATTTGACTTTTAGCAACTCCGATGTTCGAAGCAAGATGTTTTCTAATTAGGTCACGAATTACAAATGCCTGGAAAAGTTCTATTGCTATTTCGCGAGGCAATCCACATCGATGTAATGAAAGTGAAGGGCCCACGACAATCACTGACCGCCCTGAATAATCAACCCGTTTACCAAGCAAAGTCTCGCGAACTCTTCCTTCTTTGCCTTCAATTACATCTGAAAGAGACTTGTAAACTCTATTATGATCATCCCTCATCGGTTGTCCGCAGATTCCATTATCAAGAAGTGCATCCACGGCTTCTTGCAGCAATTTTTCCTGAGATATTATTAATTCTTCTGGCGTAGCTATACTTGTTGTTAATAGATCTGTAAGAGTATTATTCCGATAGATAATTCTTCTATAGATTTCATTAATATCCGAGGTCACTAGTTTATCCTCATCTATATGATAGATTGGTCTCAACTCAGGAGGAAGAAC